CTTCTCGAGAAAATTGATGACTGCATCCCTGATAAACTGCTCGTACATCACCTGAGTTATCAATTGTCTAGTCGGAAATAGCTAATTAGGGCTATAGAACAAGATATTATCCCAGATCTACACCAAGATCTTGACGCATGCAGGGACCCTATTATCAATGATTTCTAATAAAAAATTTGACAAATTTACCAGCTAATAGCACGTTAAGCGAATAGAAGCCTTCACCCCAATTAGGTTCTGACAATGCCATCAGAACAAAGAATTATGGATTTTTCGATCTTAGCTTTTCAGTACTCCAAAGAGGCCGTTGCTTCCATTTCTTCGAAGGACTACTGGGAGTAGTGAGTACATCTTTATCTTCGTTTCTGGCGGTTTCGCATTAATAGAAACGATGACAAGGAACGTTTTACCTACTCCTAACAGTCAAAGCAAGTTCTTGAAAAAATATGGATCTCCTCAGGTAGGATTTGAACCTACGACCAATCGGTTAACAGCCGACCGCTCTACCACTGAGCTACTGAGGAACAACGCGGAGAGTTCAATCTTATATACATTCAAAGACTCTTGTTGCTTGAACCGACCTATAGTGCATGAACCGTTGAAAAACCCAAAGGTTTCTTCGGAACTTCGGGAACTTTGCGTACACCCTACCCTCCATTATACGGAAAAGAGGTAACGATAGCAATCCCCTTCGCCTCCCCGGAGAGCGCCTCCGGGACAAGGGGAGGCGGTCAACCATCACCGTGATCCTCTCCACCGTCCCCTCCGAGATGCATATTGATCAATTGATTTCCACGGTGCTGCAATCCTGCCGGTTTGCTAAGTATACTCACTCTACCGAAGGACAACAAACACCTCTCTATCCCTGCAAACGACAAAGGGCCTTTTTTTTTTTTTCCCAAAAGCTAGCAGGTAATGGTGAGATGGTCTCAACCTCCTTTACCTATCTTTCCAACTCCCTTCTTTGAGTGGAACGAAGCAGACGTCATAGCACTTGGAACTGCTATTCAATAACGGAATCTCTTTCGATCAAGCAGGAAAAGGTCCCCTGTCAGTCCTTTCACCTCTCTGCCTACTCCGAGCTGTAGAGCCTTTCATAGGCTGGTTGAATGCTATAACACGTAAGATTCTATCCGATCTGCCCGGTGGTTCTGGTGGATGAAGTGGTGAGGTAGTGGGAAGTGGGGAAGTGAGGGGAATCAATATCAGCGATCGTACCGTCATCACTTCAATTCCTGAAATTATACCTAATCAATTCCCATTTTTTATTTATCATTTTTTTTTTAGAAACATAGGAAAATTTTAAAGCTTCTTTTTTACCAAATCAGAAATACTATAAATAGTAATAAAATTGTACCAAATATTAGTCCAAACAGATAGGAAGATACTCTTCCTCCTTCTGCATACCTCACCCCCTCTCCCCCAGAAGGAGCTGAAATACCAACTCCATTAACAACTCCATCTATTACCCATTCATCGAAAAAAGAACTAAATTTGGCCAATGTTCGTATACCTTTAACAAATATTACGTCGTAATAACCATCTATATAACCTCGGAAATATGACCAATTATATATGAAATAAAAAAAAGGATTCGAAAATTTTTCTGATGAAGGTTCAAATTCTTCTTGTAATTTCCGTGAAAAAGAAGGAATAGGTCCATATGAAATAAAAGCAATGAACATTCCAGAAAATGCTGTACTAACGGAAGTAATTGCATTTGACAAGAATTGTGACCAATTTTCGGAAATTACTTCATGGGAATGATTAAATGATGGATCTAACCAATGAGATGATAGGTCGGAACCTTTTTGTCCTTGCGAAAGAGGAGCTCCTATAAATCCAATGAATGAAGTAGGTAGTGTTAGTATAAGTAGAGGAAATAACATCGTATTATCTGATTCTTTAGGATACATTTTTTTTTTTTCTCGAGGAGAGAAAGATAGAACAGGATTTTTTTTTTCACTAAATTTTTGAATCATTTCTAAAGACTTAGAGGATTCTTTTGAAGCAACTTCGTTCTCTACAAGTTGCGAAACAGACTCTATTTTTCCTTTATCTGACTCTTCAGATGCAACTTTTCCCCACGTGGAAGCGGAAGAAACAGAGACGGAATCTCTAGATAAGTTGGCTCGGAAATCACCTTCAAAAGTGAGGAAATAGATACGAAACATATGAAATGCAGTTGGTCCTGCCGTAACCCAGGCTATCCATCCGAGAGTTGGGAGATACAACCAGCTATCTGCAGGGATTTCATCTTTGGACCAGAAACAGGCAAGGGGTGGAATACCGCAAAGAGAAAGTGTGCCTGGAAGAAGAGTTGTCCCTGTAATTGGCATGTATTTTCTCAAACCACCCATAAAAGCCATGTTTTGACTCTTGTCGGGGCAATATCCAACAATGGGTTCCATAGAATGAATAACTGATCCAGACCCGAGAGATGATGAAGCTTTGGAATGAGCATGTGTAATTGGATGAAATGAACCGGCTCGATAAGAACCTATACCTGGGGCTAACATCATATAACCCGATTGAGACGTAGTAGGATAGGCTAAGCCTTTTTTGAGATCCTTTTGAGCAAGAGCTATAGTAGCTCCCAATAAAGCCGTTATTGCACCTATCCAAGAAATTACGCCCATTACGGAGGGTGAGACTTGGAAAAGAGGAAACGGTCGAGCTACAAGAAAAATTCCTGCTGCTACCGTAGTGGCGGCGTGGATAGGGGCGGAAATAGGAGTGGGTCCCTCCGTAGCGTCAGGTAGCCATACGTGAAGCGGGAATTGCGCGGATTTAGCTACTGGACCTAGAAATAGGGAAAGGGCACACGGGGTAGCAAACCATGAAGTAACTTCATTATTAGCAAGCAACTCATTGAATCGTTTAAACGATGCTTCAGATTCAGAACTACCAGTTATCCGATAAAAACCTGAGATACCTAATAATAATCCGAAATCTCCTACACGATTAGTTATGGAAGCTTTTTGACGAGCATTAGCTGCACTAGGTCGAGTGAACCGAAAACCTATTAATGGATGAGAACACATTCCTACTAATTCCCAAAAAATGTAGATTTGTATTGAATTAGGACTAGGCACCGAACCTGGCATGGAAGCAGTGGGAAGACTTAAATAAGCAAAAAATCTAACGTATCCTTGGTCATGAGACATGTAACTATCACTATGAATCATAACGAGAACTCCTACAGTAGTAATTGATACTAACATAATAGAAGTGAGTGGATCAATCAAAAAACCTACTTCAAAAGTGATATTTTTGTTGAAGATCCAGGACCATAAACACCGATAAATTGAATTACCAGTGATTTGTTGCCAAAAAATATTGAGAGAAATCAACATCGCTATGCCTAGCGATGAGATACTAGTAGTGGCCCATATACGGCGAAGACTTCTAGTCGATTTTGGAAGAATAAACAGACCTAATCCTATTGGAATAGAAGCTAGAAATGGAAGAGAAGGCACAATCCGAACAAATTGATATATAAGTTCCATAAATACATTTTTATTATAGAAAAGAATCTTATTTTTTTTTCATTTCTAGTTTATAATTGACTAAATTATGGAAGAAAGATAAACTTGAAGACGAAAAGAGGTATAAGATTTATATCCTATGTATCAGAAATTTTTATCAATCTTTATTTCTTATCCTACCACCGAATCGAATTCTACTTATTATTTGGATTTGGGGAAATGGGAAGAAAAATTATTAAACAAGTTTCTTGATCTTATACACTAATAAGATATTATATATAGTTTCTGAACTAAGAGATATATATATCTTTTCAACACTATTGCGGAATTGTTTTGGGGGGGGGGGGGGGAAATAAACACATGAAGACTTTACGAGAATTCAAACAATTGAAGATACTTGTTCCATTCTAGTTATTTAAGTTCAATTAAAATTTTTAAATTTATATTAATTTTTCATTTATAATAAATTCCATAATGAGTACATACGCTATAATTGAAACCGGGGGTGAACAACTCCGAGTGGAACCAGGAAGATTTTATGATGTGCGTCATTTCGCTTCGTTGAAACCCAATTTTTTGGGTCCCAATACCAAAATTTCAATCTATCGAGTATTAATGATTCGTCATGAATCTATTACCAATATTGGACATCCCTGGTTGGTAAATGCAATGGTAAAAGGGAGAATCTTACATTATCGTCTCGAAAATAAAATTACTATTTATAAAATGCGTTCTAAGAAGAAAACACGACGTAAATTGGGACATCGACAAAATTCGGCTCGATTTGTAGTAGATTCCATTTGTCTAGACGGAGAAGAATTCTATGAATAAAATTTTCGAAATGTAGATATATAAAGAACTTTTAAAATGACTGAAAACGAAAAACCATAAATATTTGCTTTTGTGGAAAATATATAAATAGAAGGAATTTTTACTTATGGCAGTTCCGAAGAAACGTACTTCTAAATCGAAAAAGAAAATTCGTAAAACTGTATGGAGGGAAAAAGCTAATCAAGCTAGGATAAAAGCTTTTTCTTTGGCTCAATCTATTCCAACTGGTCGTTCAAAGAGTTTTTATTACGCAACAGACGAGAAGGCTTCTGAATCACCTAAATCATCTACATCCATTAATGAATCGGACAAATTATAACATGGACAAGGTACCTATTATCCCCTCCGAGGCTTAGACAGAAAAAAAAATATATATATATATTCTTTTAATCGTGAGGAGAAGGAAACTTAGGAGGGTGATCGGCCGGAGATGGGACAATCAGAATGTGTTTTTCAACTATTTTTTTTTTTGCCAAATCGGAAATTTAAGAAAAAAAGTAAAATGATCCAACTTCTCCTTATTCCCCCCCTAATATTGTTTTCGATAACTAAAGGAGAAATACGATTTATAAATAAATTCGAATTAACTTTAGCTTTAGCATTGCATTATGGTATTTACGTACTAGCTTTACCTATCTCTCTTTTGTTATATAGAACAAAGGAACAATCTTGGAATATATTATGGCGAGTAGCCACAGAACCTGTAGTACTATCAGCTTATAGTATTACATTTTCAACTGCTTTTCTGGCAGCTATTGCAAACGCCTCTTTTGGTTCAATTCTCGCCTGGATTTTAGTGAAATATGAATTTCCTGGGAAAAAAGCTTTAGACGCTGCAGTGGATCTTCCTTTCGCCCTTCCCACTTCAGTGGGAGGACTTACTTTAATGACTGTATATAGCGATAGAGGTTGGATGGGTCCCATCTGCTCTTGGTTAGGCATAAGAATCGTTTTTAGTCGTTTAGGAGTCTCTATGGCTATGATTTTTGTATCTCTACCCTTTGTAGTACGTACTATACAACCGGTTTCGCAAAACACGGAGGAAGAGCTGGAAGAAGCTGCTTGGTGTGTAGGTGCGTCACCTTGGACCACTTTTCGGCACATTTTGTTCCCACCACTAACTCCTTCGTTACTAACAGGAACAGCTTTGGGTTTTTCGAGAGCTATAGGGGAATATGGTTCAATAGTCTTAATAGCATCTAATATTCCAATGAAAGATTTAGTTATTTCTGTACTTATTTTTCAGAGACTCGAACAATATGATTATCCAGGTGCTACTGTTGTAGCAACCCTAGTCTTAATAGCTTCTTTCGGTGTCCTACTTACGATTAATCAGATTCAAATATGGAGGCAAACCTTGAACGGATAATAGAGAAATGTATTCCAAATGAGAGGGAGAAAGATTTGGTAAAAAGAATAGATAGTTTCAATTTAATTTGATTAAATGAAACTATCTTGAATATCAAGATATAAAAAAAAAAAAAAATTTTTGATTTAGAATGAATTAATCAAAATCTTTGCAATTTATTTTTGTTTCGAATTATCTTTAAAAGAAATAGACGAAATTCTATATATTTTTTTCTTTCCCCCACGGAACGGAACAATATAACATAGGTATTTGAAACGTTTTTTTTTCTTCGGAGCAGAGGGATTCGAACCCACGACCTCCATCACCCCAAGATGGCACGCTACCAAACTACGCTATGCTCCGTTGTATCAGAATCAATTTATTGTATTTCCGTAATTAAGTTTTGTCGATCCTTAAGAAAAAAAAGTCTCATTTATTTTATTTGCCATATTCATATCACAAAATATTGACCTTTTGATATAGAATATGCTATTATTGCTTTTGGTAAGCCGCCATGGTGAAATTGGTAGACACGCTGCTCTTAGGAAGCAGTGCTAGCGCATCTCGGTTCGAATCCGAGTGGCGGCACTTCTGAAGAATTTTGCACTAAACAAAATTATTTCAAATTTACTATTTTACTACATTCATACTTATTTTTAATAAAATAAATACTTATTTATAATGAAATAGATAGAACTTTTTTTTATTGATCGACTCTCTTTTGGTACGGTACAGAAAAAAGAAAAAAATAATTCATTACGATATTTATAACTTCGGAACGTATATTAGCTCACACATCTTCTCCTCCTCCTCCTTTCGCTACTCTTACCCATCGGGGAAAAACAATCTATATCAGAAATGGGAAACTCGGTGATTTAGGCAAAAGAAGTATGATAATTGCTTATATCCGTATAACAGGATTCTCACCTAATCGCTGGCTTTATCCCGGACACTCACCGTTAAGCAATCCATATGAATCATCTATGTTTCTCTCACGGAGTTTATCTCTAATCCATACAATTTTGGAGGTTCAAAATAAAAGTGATTGGTTAGGTATAATTACTGCACCAAGTGCTACGTTAACTCATGCTTCTGCTACTCCAGGTATCCCTAAAGAGATGCAGCAATCTACGGTTTTAGTACCTGCTTTACAATCTCATCGGTTAATGATGCATGTAAGTATGATGATGCTTAGCCATGCAACTCTTCCACGTGGATCTCCATCAGCAATAGCTTTCTCATGTATGACTTCTAAACAAAAAAGTATTTTTCCGTTATTTCATTGTAATACGGACTCCTCTATTCGGTCTTTCTTTTCAAAGAGAAATCTATATTTGAATGAAGAGAAAGGGAATAATCTACAAAAAAGTTTTTCTCTATTATCCATAGATTCTCGTAAATGGAAATTTACTCAACAATTAGATCATTGGAGTTATCGAATTATTAGTTTAGGATCTCCTCTCTTAACTATAGGTATTCCTTCCGGAGCGGTATGGGCTAATGAAGCATGGGGTTCTCATTGGAGCCGGGACCCTAAAGAAACTCGGGCACCAATTACTTGGCTTATTTCTGCAATTCATTTACATACTAGAACGAATAAAGGTTGGCAAGGTAAAGAACCAGCAATTGTAGCTCCTTCGGGATTTTTTATAGTTCGGATTCGTTATTCAGGAGTCAATCTGTCGGGAAAGGGTCTGCATAGCTATGGATGGTTAATATAGCATGTAATTCAAAGTACTTCAATTTTTTGATCAAAAATGAAATATGGAGAAATGAAGAAAAAAATATGTGATTCTATTAAATGAAAATAAAGCATTTGAAATAAAAATTGAATTCTTTATTTCAAATAGTGAAATGATAAATATTTCTATATCATTTCACTATTTGAAATAAATTTTACCATTAAGTAGTAGTGGGAAAAACTATTGTGAGAAATATCAGCTGGATTATACTTATACCGAATGGAATAGAATTTTTCTACGACTCAAGAAACAATTTGAGATAAAATGGAATCTATTTTACTATTCCATGGGGATAAAACCGAATTGGGATAAATACCAATACCTATAGTAGGAAGAAATGAACAAATTAGAATAAGAATCTCTCGTGGTCCTGCATCCGTATTGGAAGAAGTTCTAAAATTGGAAAATTTATATCCGTGAAACATTTGCCGTAACATGGATAATAAGTAAATGGGAGTTAATATTATTCCAATTGCTTCTACTACGGTAATAATTACTTTAAAAGTAAAAGAATATTTTTGACTAAGAACTATTCCCGAAAAAACCGACGATTCTGCTACAAAACCACTCATACCTGGTAATGCTAGTGAAGCCATTGAAAAACTACTAAACATTGTAAATATTTTTGGCGTGGAAATAGCTATTCCCCCCATTTGATCGAGAAAGAGGGTACGCGTTCTATCGTAACTCGTTCCTGCCGAGAAAGAGGGTGCAGCACCAATTAGTCCATGAGAAATCATTTGTGAGATAGCTCCATTAGGACCTATATCTGTTGTAGGACCAATTCCGATAAGTACAAAACCCATATGAGATACCGATGAATAAGCAATTCTTCTCTTTAAATTACGTTGACTGAAAGAAATAAGAGCTGCATAAACAATTTGAATTGCTCCTACTATTACTAGCCATGGAGCAGAGATAGAGTGAGCATGAGGTAATAATTCCATATTAATCCGAATTATTCCATATCCCCCCATTTTCAGAAGTATTCCAGCTAGAAGCATACATGTACTATAATGTGCTTCTCCATGAGTATCGGGTAGCCGAGTATGTAGAGGAAAAATTGGTAATTTTGTGGCATAAGCTATGAAGAAGCCTAGATATAATACTATTTCTAATCCTATAGGGTAAGATTTATTAGCTAAATTTTGTAAATCTAAAGCTGGTCCATTAGATCCATAAAGTCCCATAGTTGAGGCTCCCACTGAAATAGAGACAGAACCACCGGCAGTGTACGAAATGAACTTTGTAGCGGCATATAAACGTCTTTTTCCTCCCCACATAGATAGGAGTAAATAAACTGGAATCAATTCCAGTTCCCGCGTGGGAAAAGAAAGTAGAATATCTTGGGAAGCGAATAAACCTATTTGACCACTGTACATTGCTAACATCAAAAAATGGAATAATCGTGGATTTCGGGTGACTGGCCAAGCCGCCGAAGTAGCTGGAGTAGTAATAAAACCTGTCAGTGAAATAAGCCCGATGGAGAGTCCATCAATCCCTAATCTCCAATGGAAATCAAAAAAATTAATCCAATTATAGTCTTCCTTTAATTGAATGAATTGATTATTGAAATCGAAATGATAACAAAATGTATATGTTATTAGAAGAAACTCTAACGAGCAAATACCCGAAGTGTACCACCGAATAATCCTATTTCCCCTACCGGGAAATAATGGGATTAAAAAGCCTGCAGATATAGGTAAAAGAACAATTATCGTTAACCGAGGGAAGTTGCTCGTGATAGAGATAAAAGAAATTTTAGATAGGAAAACCCATACTCGAAGAATCGGGTATGGGTTTTTTGGGAGGAAAAGAAGGAAAGAAAGATAAAACTCCTAAAAGAAAAATGAAAAATTCATTTTTCGTTGAATATCTACTGGTTAGTAAGCTAGACCCATACTGCGAGTAGTTTCAGGTCCCGAATAAACACGTACACTCGAAAAATCCGTTGGACAAGCAGATTCACGTCTTTTACAACCTACACGGTCTTCTGTTCTGGGAGCAGGAGCAATTTGATTAGCCTTACATCCATCCCAAGGTATCGTTTCTGATGCATCTGTGGGACAAGCTCTTACACATTGGGTACGACCAATACATGTATGATAAATTTTTACTGAATGTGCCATTGGTTCTTTCAACTCCAATTAGAATATCAAAAGCCTTAAATTCAATAAGATTCTAATATATATTACTATATGGTAATTCATATTAATAAAGAAATTTTTATTACTTTCAATATTAATTAATAATTAAATAAATAACATTTTTTTCTTCTCTTCCTTTAACACTGAGACGGAAAAATAGGTCTAGCCTCCAAAAAAACCCTCAAGTTCATTGAATATAACTTAATAATTATAGTTACTAGCAAAGAGTTTTTTGCCGTTTCATCAGATATAAAACAAATATATTTCTTATATCGGTGAAAAGAGAAAAAAAGGGAAAAAAAGATATATATAATGAATTTGTTTAATTATTCTAATTATAATGAATCGATTACCATTTTAACAAATTAAATTGATCGATACGGGTTGATTTTCTATTACGATAAATAGCTGAAACAATAGCTAATCCAATAGCTGCTTCAGCTGCTGCAATAGCTATAATAGAAATAGAAAAAATTTCTCCTTTTAGTTGTTGAGTATCAAAATAATTGGAAAAAGTTACAAGATTTACATTAACTGCATTAAAAATTGATTCAAGACACATAGGTGCTCTAACCATGTTTCGACTCGTAATTAATCCGAAGATACCGATACGGAATAAATAGGCACCTAAATTAAGTGCATGTTCAAGCATAATGGATTAACTCCTCGTGGACCTTATTTTTTTTCTTAGTTTAGTATAAATAAGAGCAAAGTTGAATAGTACTCAAGAAATGGGAAAATCATCTTTAGGTTGTAAAACTGGAGTTTTTCGTACCCCAAGCTTTTTTTCCCGACGAGCTATAGCAATGGCTCCTATTGGAGCAACTAAAAGAATTATAGAAAGAAATTCGAATGGAAGCAGAAACTCAGTTAATAGAAGATATCCAATACGTTGGATATTTCCTGTTGGAGCCTGTTCCACAACATCGTTCGATTGCGTTATCGAAGATATTCTGGACCATGATGTATTGGAAATCGTAGTCATTAATGAAAGGAAAAGCCCTGTACGAACTGCAAACGTTATTTTATCTCCCGCGGTCCGAGATGAAAAGAAATTTAGGGATTGTGGCTTATTGATTGGCATAACGGCAAATACAATTAAAACATTTACAGCTCCTACATAAATTGAGACTTGTGCAGCAGCTACAAAATCGGCATTCAATGAGAGATATGAGGGAGATATACGAACAAAAACCAGCCCCAAAGAAGAAGCGGAATAAACTATATTAGTAAGTAATACTACTCCCAGACTTCCCAATATGAGACCTATCTCTAGAGAGACAAAAAGAATTTCATGAAGTGGTTCAGATAACTTAATTATGCTCGCAATAAATTAAAGTCCTCTCTCTATTAATATTAATTTTGTTTACTAAAATTCTGTTTACTAACTCAAAGAAATTACTTTATTTATGTACACTTATGCTTCTTCTCGCGAGGGGAAACAAAAATAAGAAAAATAAATAAATATATATATATATAACTACTTCTAACTACTTCATCAGAGTTGATTCAATTTTTTATTCTTCTTCCTTAATAAAACTTAGTCCGAAGAATTGGTGATGTTTCTCGAATCGGAATGTCCTTCTATAACTCCTTTAGATAAATAAGTTAAACTCGGAATAGTTTGAATTGTAGAATCTTCGATTATAGATATGGGTAAGCGTCCTAAAGCAATTTGATCATAATTCAATTCATGACGATCATAGGTTGAAAGTTCATATTCTTCAGTCATTGACGAACGATTTGTAGGGCGATATTCGACGCGGTTTCCACGAAATATACGAACTCCAAAATCAATACTATAACTTTTCAATTGTTTCTTTCCTACGTTCTTTTTCAATTCCCAATCAGCAACAGGTAGATTAATTGGACATACACGAACACGTACTTCACGAGCGATACACTTATCGAATTCGAAATGAATACGTCCACGAAATCGTTCCGATGGAATCAATTTTTCGTAAGGGTATTGAATAGTCATAGGTAAACGATTCATATGATCTAGGGTCACCACGAAACCCTGACCAATGTACCTTGCGGCTCGTACTGCTTGTTCACTATAATTTCGAAGTCCATTCATCGCAGCAAACATATGGTAGATATCCTTAAATAAATGATTTATTTGATATTTTCCAACTACTTATAGATCGAATAAATCTATATGTTGAAATTGCATTATGAAATATTTATGTAAATGAATATTTTATAATAGAAGAACTTGAAAAGAAGCTGTTAGTGATAAATTACCTGAAGCAACAGGCAGAAGAAATTTCCAACCAAGATCCAATAATTGATCCATTCTTACTCTAGGTAATGTCCATCTTGCCATGATAGAGATAAACGAAAATGAATAAGCTTTAGCTAGCGTAATAAGAATTCCTATGATTGTATCAATAACCTGACTAGTTCCATTACTAAAAAAACATTCTAATTGATTAGAATTTGATATGAATGGAATGGGAAAGTGCCATCCACCCAAATAAGGAATTGTTACAAACAGTGGAGAAGCTAATAGGTTTGAGTGAGAAGCGACATAAAATAAGCCGAATTTTATACCTGAGTATTCGGTTTGATAACCTGCAACCAATTCTTCTTCTGCTTCCGGCAAATCGAGAGGCAATCTTTCACATTCTGCTGAAGAAGCGATAAAAGAAGCTACGAAACCTATAGGTTGACGCCATAAATTCCATCCCCAAAAACCATATTTGGACTGCGCTTCAACTATATCAACCGTACTTAAGCTGTTAGATAATTATAGTCGATGTTAACATTACTGCTAATATCTCTATTTCAAAACCGTACATGAAACTTTAGCGTCATACGGCTCCTCAGTGGTTATTGAAATAAAACTTCAAGCATTTTTCGCGAATTTGGCATAAAAAAATCGAAACAGTTTTTTTTTTATTTTTCTTTTATTTAACCAATGAGATTCTGTCTGCTATAACAGTAAAAGCTTTTGAATCCATCTCAGCCTTTACAAATGTTCGTTAGCACTAACTCAGATCTCTTAATAAAAAATTATAATAATTTTTCTTTTTGCACCAGTAACTGTGGAAGAAGAGACATATTCATTTCTTATTCGAAAAACAAATATTATTTATTCGTCCTTTTGAGAGGTGAGAATCGTAGAAAGGGTTACTTCGTTCCCGATAGTCATTCGTTTTAGTGAATAGGGATATACTTCAGATCGGAGTTGCAAGGAAGTACTTCTTGGTCATTTCTACTAATGCCAAATCCTCATTCCATTTCAAAAAATATCTATATATATTTTTTTTTTCTTTACTAATCTTTTGTGTATTTTTGTGTTCCTGACCATCTACTCTTGCTTGAATCAAAGTATGATAGTAAGAACTTCATACAATTCATCTTTTGCTCCCGCTGTCAGGTCTTGATAACTAATCTCGGACCTGGGGTACACAGTTTTCACCGGTTTTGCATGCTTTCACTCCTGTACATGGAGGATGGGACTTGAATCTATTACTGCAAATGAAAAAGCTGTTTGATATTACCCATATGACTATCTAGTTTCTTAGTTAAGATAAGGACAAAAACTTATCAACTAATTAAAATTGAGAGAAGGAAAATAAATATTTTGACGAATCACACGTGGAGATATAGATAACACACATAAAGCTAGCGGGATTTCGTAACTAATAGATTGAGCAGCAGCTCGGAGACCACCTGAAAAGGAATATTTATTATTTGATCCGTACCCTGCCATAAGCAGTCCGAGAGGAACGATACTGGAGACAGCGATCCAGTGAGAAACACCTATACCAAGATCGGCTGAAATGATGCTGTGGCCAAAAGGTATTACTAAATAACTCAAAAACACTGGTATGACTACCATAGCTGGTCCGATATTGAATAACCAAGCGTCCCCTCTAGATGGAATAATATCTTCTTTTAATAAAAGTTTAATTCCATCCGCTAAAGCTTGAATAATCCCCAAGGGACCAGCATACTCAGGTCCTATACGCTGTTGTATTCCCGCAGATATTTTTCTCTCGAGCCATACCAAAACTAGTACTCCTATCGTAATTCCCACTAGAAGAGTAAGAATAGGAAAAATGATCCATACAAAGCTAAAAAATCCTTTGGAAGGTTCTGATCCATTAAATAAATAGACAACTTGTTCCTCGAGATTGGTATTGGTATCAGAAATCGTTTTAACGATCAACCTCTCCCGTAATAATATCTACACTACCTAATATTGTCATAATATCCGCCAATTTCATTCCTTTTACTAATTGAGGAAGAATTTGCAAATTAATAGAACCAGGTGGACGAATTTTCCATCTCCAAGGAAAAACACTATCATCTCCAATTGGATAAATTCCTAATTCTCCTTTAGGAGCTTCTACTCTGATATAATGCTCTTGTTTGGGTAACCTAAACGTAGGAGAAGGCTTCTTACTAATAAACTGATATTCGAAATCATTCCATTCCGAGTTTTTTCCTTGATGAAGTCGTCGAGCTTCTAAATTTTCATAAGGTCCTCCCGGAATTCCCTTTAAAGCTTGCTTAATTATTTTTACAGATTCTTTCATTTCTCCGATTCGTACCAAATAACGAGCTAATGAATCTCCTTCTTCTTGCCACTGAATCTGCCAATCCGATTCGTCATAACATTCATAATGATCAACTTTACGAACATCCCATTGAACTCCCGAAGCTCGTAACATGGGTCCAGATAAACCCCAATTTATCGCTTCTTCCCTACCAACAATACCTATTCCCTCTACCCGTTTGAGAAAAATGGGATTTCGTGTAATAAGTTTCTCATATTCATCAACTTTTGGTAAGAAGTAATCACAGAAATCTAAACATTTGTCTACCCAACCATAAGGTGAATCTACAGCCACTCCTCCGATACGAAAAAAATTATGCATCATCCGCATACCTGTGGCAGCTTCGAATAAATCATATATCATTTCTCTCTCTCTAAGAATGTAAAAGGAAGGAGTTTGTGCACCAATATCAGCCATGAAAGGTCCGAGCCATAACGGATGAGGAGCTATGCGACTCAACTCTAGCATAATAACTCTTATATAACTAGCTCTTTTAGGAACTTGAATATTAGTCAATTTCTCTGGCGCATTTATCGTCACAGCTTCCGTAAACATCGTAGCTAAATAATCCCATCGTGTAACATAAGGAAGATATTGAACAACTGTTCTATTTTCAGCAATTTTTTCCATACCTCTATGCGAATAACCTGATATAGGTTCACAATCAATAACATCTTCACCATCTGGAGTAACAATGAGTCGAAGAACACCATGCATTGATGGATGATGGGGACCCATACTTACTATCATGGGATTCGTTTCTGTAGCAAGCATGGCAATATGTAACTCCCCTTTCAATTGGTTATGGAAGAAGAAATAAAGGTACTGGAGAAAGAAAAAATGTTCCATTCATTTCATTCATATTAATAGATAATCACAGATAAATAAATTTTAGCCGAAAATTTTGTGAAAAGAAGAATTAACGATTTTTTAATCCACGAATACCTAATTGATTAATTAAGTTTTCGTAACATGCTAAATTTTTTTGAGATAAATAACCTAAAAGACGTTTTCGTTTTCCCAAAATCTTCCACAAACCCCTCTGAGATGAATAATCTTTGCCATGCGATTTCAAATGATAGGTAGGTCTTGAAACTCGATTAGTTAAATGAGATATTTGAAACTCAACAGATCCTTTTTGTTTTTCAGAAATCGAAGATGAACCAATAAATAATTTCTTAGACGTAAAAACATTTGCTCCTAAATTGTAAATTGTATTATTCCTTAATAATTAATAATAGATAGATTATAACTAATCCGTGTTTTTTATTATAAGTAGAAATGGAACAAGAAGAAGGGATTTATTTTATAATGATGCGAAATTTATTCATATTCAAATGAGAATTGAAAGAAGTTCTAAAAAATAGAAAAATATACTGTAATTATAATAAATAAATAATACATAAAAATTTAGATGAAATTAATAGAGATTTATAACTTCATAAAAAATCATAAAATTTCGAATAATGAGAAATTTTTGGTTACAACCAAGAATTTCTCATTATTCAGAAAAAAAGGAATATTGCACTTCTTTTAATTGGATTTTTGGGGATACATACGAATTCTTAACATAGCAAATCGACTTCCATTATTTGTATTGAACCAAAATCTATTAATACGAGCCAGATCTTCTAGTCGGAAACTAGGCCAGAGAAACCGTTTGATAATTCGATTTCGATTTTCGTTTAATCTTCGATTTGTTTCTCCTGGTCTTTGATAGTTTCGTTTATTTTTCCCGAAAGAATTCCTATACAATTCTGCATTTCGACTCAAAATTATTCCCGAATATAAATAATTCAATATTTTCAATTCTCTACGATGTCTTGGAAGCAAAATATCTTCAAGACTAAACGAATCGAAATTCGTTTCTTCGTTGTTTCGAAGAAGTTCCATACGTGGTATAGATTCCTCAGAAATATTAAAATCTAATCTTCTTTTGAATCTATTTCTAAACTTTAGAACAGTACTTACTATCTTATACATCAAAATTTGATCATCTAGTACCCGTGATAAACGATGTTCTGAATTAATTGTTAATTTATTTATGCCTATATCTCTACAGAAAAGAAGACGAAATGAATCCAAATCTTCACGCATTTTGGCAGAAAGTGAAACAATATTTCCCTTATTTTGCATGAAAGTCGTGAGAGAAGCCATATCTCCTAATTTATCAAATTTCTTTTCTACATTTCTGGATTTCCATCTCCATTGACGAATGGTTTGGTGACGCTCTCTCTCCCGAAGCGATTCTTTATTTCGAATATTTCTCTTATTTCTATCCCTCATGAGCGAAATATTCGGCACGGGTATTACTTCGGTTTTATATAAATCTCTTCTTTTTACAAGTTCTGGGACTAGCCATGATACTAAATCAGATTCAAAAGAAATTTTTTTTTCTTTATCAAAATTCGACGAATGATTAAAATTATCGTTATTTTCTTCACTATTAATGAATCGATATTTATGTATCCTCTGAATACGACTACTAGATATAGTTCCTTCTCTTCCGCCTGGCGATTCCGGAAATGTTTCCATCTCCGATTCCTTCTGAGAATCGAGATAACTATAACAGAAAAGATTATATCTGTATCGTTTGTTAAGTTTTTTGGTTCGTTCTAACAAGGGGTTCACAGTCACTTTATAAGAAATTTTATTTTGTTTATAAAAGACTAAAGATTGACTTTTTTTACCAAAATTATAGGAATAATCTTTCTTTTCTCTTTCCCATTGGTGACTAACTTCATTCCTCCGCCGCCGTGGTGCCATCCTATACCACATTTCCGAAGATATTCTATATCTATTAAAAGTTTGTAACCATTCCTTCCAATTGTTCTCTTCCAAATCTTTCAGTTCTTTCAAAGAGATGATCCCTTGTTTCTCTAAAAGATCTTTGAATCTCTTTTTAATAACTGTATTTGATGTCCAATAATTCAATAAATATTGAAAATCATACTTATTTATTGTTTCTATTTGCCATATTTTATGAAATACATATGCTTGAGACATTAATACAATGTCTTGTCGATTAAGATTCACTTTCAAATTTTGTATTTTCTCATTCAAAATATTGGAATGTTGGTTAATAATTCTATTTTTTTTTTTTTCTGTCCGAAAAATATTTATTTTTTTTAATATTTCTCCTTTTCGAAAGATAGTAAAAAATTCTCGTTTGATTTTTATTACTAATTCGATACCAAACCGAATAAAATGAACATAACTTTTTTTTAAAAATTTATTCATTTTATTTGAAAGAACTTCTATAAAGTAGGGCCATTTTTGAATCGATTTAACAAATTTTCTACGAAATCTCAGAATTATTTGTTGAATTCCAATCAAAACTTTTTCCCATTTAAGTTCCTTCTCATTATTCGGATATTTCCCATTTCTATCTTTGAAACTATCATTGAATTTTAGTTTATCAAAATAAAACTTTTTAGTTATTCTTTCAATTTGATTATTTCTCAAATATTTCAAGTTTTCCAATTTCTCTACATTTATTGGAGTTCTATATTCAAATTCGATTCGAATCTTCGGTGAAATTTTCTCACTAGATCTAGACGTAATTTCAATTGGTATTTTTTTGATAATTTCACTATTTGTTTTATATTCTTTTCTACATCTATCATTCGGTCCAGGTCGAAATACAAGATCTTTTCTAGGTTCATCGGTTCGAGTATCCAAATTCGTCAGAGTACCTGATTCGGTATCAATATTATCAATAGTGGATCTTTCTCCCACAAAAAAAATTTTGGAACAAATTTTATAAATTTTCGTAGTTTTTGATAAAATATCTCTTTTCCATTGTCTTTTCAATTCCCTACTAACTGGTTTCCAAAAAGAAGGCTTTTTCTTTATATTCCCGAAAGGTAAATTGGTTTGGAAACCCCAGGCTGTTAAATAACTATAATTAATTTTTTTATTTCTTGCAATTATAGATGAGTCTACTTCATCGTTAGATAAATTATTTGAAATTTTATTCTTATTATTTGAATAATTAGAATATATATATTTTTCTTTCCTCGTTTTGAACCGAGAATTATGCCAAGGTTTTAAATGAAAAGGGTATATAATTTTTATCTGAAGACCATCTCTAAGCCATTGTTCTGGTAATTCCCTCTCCGAAACCTCAATACCATCATAAGTGCATTTTACATGAATTTCCTTATTCCATTCATTCCAATCTTCATTCCATTCAGGGATTTGGAATAAAAATAAACGAATAATATTCTTAGATATTATCAATATAGGTAATATTAAATATTTTCTGAGGTGTGATTGGATAATTAATAACCAACTTCTTCCCCATTGGGCCAATGGGAAATCCCATCTGTTTGCTATTGCAAAACGATCAGCTTTTGTTCTTCTTGTAGTGGAAGCGTCTTGATTCGAAAAAGGTATTATTTTTTTTCTTAGTTCTACAGAATTTTTAAAAGTTTTTTTTACATCTATTACGCCTATTACGCCTAAGGAGGACTGAAACGGAATATGTTTTTCAAATATTCTCAAAAAGAATGGGGAATGTGTCTTAAGTTGTAAAATTTTCCATATTAAAATTTTGCGTCTCCGAGCACGCATAGATCCTTTCACTAATTTTCGACGAAAATCTGATTGTTGCGAAAAACGTCTCACGATTTTTCTTCTTCTATCTTTTCCCTTTATAAGATACCCTAAATTCTTTACTTTCCTCTGACGGATATCGGTAACTCCAATAGCTATAACATCAAATTTATCATTTCTCAATTTCGAAGTCCATCGAGGTATTTCTTTATAAATTTCTTGAAGTTGAGACTTTTTATGGATTTGTAGTGTTTTTGTTAACAGAGAAAAAATGTTTCCTAGGTGAATGGAGTTACTTGAAAGTGAATTTTTCCAAGAACGTTCAAGTGTTTGCCATTTCTCTTTCTCCAAATAATTGAAATACAAAGTTCTTTGTCGAACAGAGAGATTTAGGACAAGTTCCCAATTAAAATGAGATGTTCTAGTCGTCTTTCTACCCGGAAAATTTGTATTGTCAGTTCTTGAAAATGATTCTGTAGAAGTATTTCGTTTATTTGAATCAACGAGTATTTGTTCTTCCGAAAGAACAATCTGTTGTAAATTCGTTTCAAGTTTTCTATTCCTCGATCCTTGAATAAGCGAAATCGAAATGCGACGAGCATCTTTACTTAGTGGTTCCCATGGTAGCGGTAAATTCTTACGTCCTAATTCTCGCCATCGATTAGAAATCCAAGATTTCAATTTATTATCCCTTCTTGATAAATGAAGTAATTTTCTGTTTTTTTTTAGTTCAAAATATCTTTCTGTCAAAAGCCAAGGTGATTTCGATACCGTCACTTTTCCACGAAATTGCCCATTCAAGAAAGGATCATAAACTTTAGTTAAAATATTTCCTTCATTATTAGATGATCCAGTTTTTTTTTCTATAGCATCTCTTATCGAGAATCCATTGTCTAAAGCTTCAATTCTATCTCTTAATTCGTGATATAAATTATCTTTTCTTTCTTCTGTAGTATTAATCCATTCTTTATAGAAATCATTAGATATTTTTTTTTTTTTTGAAACATTGAAATATAAATAGTTTCTCAAATCTTTTTCAAAAGTTGATAAACTTGGTAGAGATGTAAAAGAGATCCTTTGTTTTCCATCGCTTAAACATACATCAAAAAAATATTGAGACACTTGTTTTTTCACAGGACTTTTATTACTGAATCGACTATTCCCGATATATCGTAGTGGCCGGTTCCATCTGCGATAATCGAAAAGAAGAGTGGGCCATGGTTTATTCAACCACGACGATCCATCAGCCTTCCATTGATCGATTTGAGATTCATCACTTAATTTTTTAGTAAAAAAAGGTACTGGAGCTCTGCCTAGATATAATAAACGACAAGCTGGAATAATAATACTAAAAGTTCGATAAATAACTCGTTTTACCAAAAGATAAAGTACGGGTGAGTCGCGTTCTATACGAACCAGAAGTAATTTGACTAAATTGAGGAAAAAGAGATGACCACTCAACCAACCACGAAAATAACTTATGACAAATAAGAAATGATTGCTATGACGAAAAGGAAAAAGGTTCACTAATCTGGCTGATACGGGGCTTGGTAGAAGAACGGGATTGAATAATTGAAAGATAAAACTATCTAAAAATATTTTATGAACTCGAACATCATTAATTGGAGTTATAGGGCGCAGAGATTGATAATCTAAAAGGTCTTTGATTCGATACCAATAAAATAAAATGTATGGTAAAACTGGCAAAGTTATTGTATGAGGTTTTACTAACATTATATAGAGAGGTGAATAATATATTGATAAAAATATTATTAGTTGTCCCATAATCGAACCACTTACAGCCACAGTACCACTAAGATTTCCTTCTAAAAGAAAAGCTCTTATGGATAAGATCTGAGAAGGGCCAATAGGCAATGTTGTGGGAAATCCGTAATATGGTCCAAATAGAATCAACGGACTTGAAAAACTTATCCATGATGGTATGGGAGCCCGTAGCACGGAAAGCAGTAAGAGAGTTTTTGTTATCGTAATGAAATACTTTCCTCAGGAGCATAGGAGTAGAATAGAATAAAATTTAGAAGTTTTTTATGCATACATAAAAAAAAAATCCAGTCATATTTATTGAAGCGAAATGTTTCTCATTGACCAGTAAGATTTTTCCTACATGAAAAAAAGGCTTACTGATCAATAAGTTATTATTTTTTAGACTATCCCAACGATTCCGAAAAGTAATTTAATTAAACTTCATTCCTTCTTCTTTCTTTACCAAACCGGTCCAACCCAAGTCCCCTAAACTGTTATTGCGTCGTAAGGGACGGGTAACAAGTTCAGGGACATCTCTTGCATTGGTAAATCCATGAATTTGGGCAAAAGTAAATTCAACAGACCATTTCGTGTTAATTCCTCTCGCTTCCAAGGGATTAGCATGGGCCATTCCGGTGATGGCTAGGTCGGGTTGTAACTCACGCATACGTTGTATTTGATTATAATTGTCGGGTTTTTCCACAATTCGTGGCATAGGTATACACATGTCTCTACATGTATCCCGTGAAAGTGCCGATTCAGCAGCTTGATATCGTTTATCCAGATATGGGATACCAATCTCATAAACGATCATTCCACATCGGATCAAAGACCTGGCTAAAGATACTTCTAAAAGATTATCTCCCATAAAAAATACAGATTTTCCACGTACTAAATCGAGATAGTCTTTTAAAGTTTCCCACATTTGTTGTTCCCTCTCCTCCAAACCCCGAGCTTCAATGCCAAATACAGAACGAATTTTCTCAATCCAAGCACGTGTTCCATCAGGACCAATGGGAAAAGGTGCTCCAATTAGTTTACATTTGCGACGTCGCATCGAAGTTGTTGCTGTCCGACTCGGAAATGGATTAACACCGCACACGTAAACTCCATCGCCTAATGATGGAAGATCGCTATATCTTTGAGCAGGTAACCAACCTGGTACTTGAATAGATTGACGTTTCGATTCCGAACTAGGTTGAGAAGCGACAGTAGAAGGTAAAGATCCAGAAAGAACTAACGGAGGATTATTTCTAAATCTTATAGGTTTGGGAGTCTCTCCTTTCTTTTCGAGAGGAAGGAAAGGAAATAAATCTTGTATAGCTTGATCTTGTATAGTTTTATTTCTCTTACCAGTCGATATTTTTTCTTCTGGGCAACGATGTGCCATAGCAGCTAAAACGGTATCTTCTCCTTGGGTAGAGGCATAGTCCGGTCCATTTGCTCTTGCTACCACAATTGGTATTCCAATTTCAATTTCCAGTTTCGGTGCCATGCCTTCCGAATCCATTTTTATTATTTCGGTAGTACGAGTACCAATCCGTATAATAACACTCGGATTTCGATCTTTTTTTATTCGAAGACAAAGCTTTTTCAATTCCTGATAATCATTTAATTGAGCTGAAATATCTCCTTCTTCTGATTCTGCCATAGCGTAACGGGGTTCTGCAAGTATCGTAACTCCAAGGGCATTTTGTGAGAAATAACCACATGTTTTTGTACCTACCACTAAAGAAAAACTATCTTCAATTTTTTGATATGACCGAGCTACACGACTAATGGGACGAAAAGTGTGATAGTTACCTGTTTCGCATTCAAAAGTGAGAGTTTCAGATATTTTAATTGACATAGATATATTTCCTTAACTAATAAACTAAATGATTTAGATCTTAAATTATCATGAAATCCAGTAAATTTTCTTGATTCTTCATCTCTTTTCCATTCTCGATGGGATTTAAGTAAAAATCGGGAAGTAAACTAAATAATTCTCGATCTGGAACTTCTTTTGGTACGATTCCTTCCGGTTGAGACAAAATTTGATCCGCTATATTTAAATAAAATTCACGGACGTAGTTGAGAGAAGGTTGGGATTCAACCGTTTCGAATAATGTTTTACCTTTCACTCTGGATACCCGAATATCTTCAATAAGAGGTAGTACTTCTGATACAGGCATCGGACAAGCTTCTACGTATTTATTAATCAGATCTCTTTTAGATGTGCGATTTCCTACCAAGCCTGCTAATCGGAGTGGATGTGTACGAGCCTTTTCTCTAACAGACGCAGCAATGCGATTAGCCGCGAATGATGCATCAAATCCATTATCTGTTATGATGATACAGTAATCGGCATAGTTTAATGGGGCAGCGAAACCTCCACGGACTACATCACCTAATACATCAAACGAAATGATATCATATTCATAAAAAGCGTTTAATTCTTTTAACGATTTAACAGTTTCTCCTACAACATATCCCCCACATCCAGCTCCTGCGGGTGGTCCTCCCGCTTCTACACAATCAACTCCTCCATAACCTCTATAAATTACATCTTCGGGCCAAACATCTTCATAATGATGATCTTTCAACTGTGAAGTATCTATAATAGTAGGTATCAAAAATCCTGTAGGGGTAGAAGTACTATCGTGTTTAGGATCACATCCGATTTGTGAGACTCGTTTGCCACGTCTTGCCAAAGCAATGGAAATATTACAACTAGTTGTTGATTTACCAATTCCACCTTTTCCATAAACTGCTATTTTCACGTCAAATATCTCCTATTTTTTATTCCACTTACAGTTCTTAGTCGAATTTTTCTGTCTCGTGGCTGTACCAAAGATTCTAATTTATGATAACATACTTTAGTTATAGTGAGCTATATTTCGGGAGGTAAAAAAGAAGCTTTAAAATTTTCCTATGTTTCTAAAAAAAAAATGATAAATAAAAAATGGGAATTGATTAGGTATAATTTCAGGAATTGAAGTGATGACGGTACGATCGCTGATATTGATTCCCCTCACTTCCCCACTTCCCACTACCTCACCACTTCATCCACCAGAACCACCGGGCAGATCGGATAGAATCTTACGTGTTATAGCATTCAACCAGCCTATGAAAGGCTCTACAGCTCGGAGTAGGCAGAGAGGTGAAAGGACTGACAGGGGACCTTTTCCTGCTTGATCGAAAGAGATTCCGTTATTGAATAGCAGTTCCAAGTGCTATGACGTCTGCTTCGTTCCACTCAAAGAAGGGAGTTGGAAAGATAGGTAAAGGAGGTTGAGACCATCTCACCATTACCTGCTAGCTTTTGGGAAAAAAAAAAAAAGGCCCTTTGTCGTTTGCAGGGATAGAGAGGTGTTTGTTGTCCTTCGGTAGAGTGAGTATACTTAGCAAACCGGCAGGATTGCAGCACCGTGGAAATCAATTGATCAATATGCATCTCGGAGGGGACGGTGGAGAGGATCACGGTGATGGTTGACCGCCTCCCCTTGTCCCGGAGGCGCTCTCCGGGGAGGCGAAGGGGATTGCTATCGTTACCTCTTTTCCGTATAATGGAGGGTAGGGTGTACGCAAAGTTCCCGAAGTTCCGAAGAAACCTTTGGGTTTTTCAACGGTTCATGCACTATAGGTCGGTTCAAGCAACAAGAGTCTTTGAATGTATATAAGATTGAACTCTCCGCGTTGTTCCTCAGTAGCTCAGTGGTAGAGCGGTCGGCTGTTAACCGATTGGTCGTAGGTTCAAATCCTACCTGAGGAGATCCATATTTTTTCAAGAACTTGCTTTGACTGTTAGGAGTAGGTAAAACGTTCCTTGTCATCGTTTCTATTAATGCGAAACCGCCAGAAACGAAGATAAAGATGTACTCACTACTCCCAGTAGTCCTTCGAAGAAATGGAAGCAACGGCCTCTTTGGAGTACTGAAAAGCTAAGATCGAAAAATCCATAATTCTTTGTTCTGATGGCATTGTCAGAACCTAATTGGGGTGAAGGCTTCTATTCGCTTAACGTGCTATTAGCTGGTAAATTTGTCAAATTTTTTATTAGAAATCATTGATAATAGGGTCCCTGCATGCGTCAAGATCTTGGTGTAGATCTGGGATAATATCTTGTTCTATAGCCCTAATTAGCTATTTCCGACTAGACAATTGATAACTCAGGTGATGTACGAGCAGTTTATCAGGGATGCAGTCATCAATTTTCTCGAGAAGCTACTGCCACAAATTCATCTACTTCCGTGAGCAAGCATATTAGTGACGAGGAGCGTATTGTTGCTAAGACTCCGCTCAAGCCTGACGGCGGTCAAGAAGAGTTGTAGGAGGTCAAACATAGATATGCTGGTTAATATCAGGCGTACTATACAAAACAGTCAGGTAACATATCATTCCATTTTGGCAAGAGACCTACACCTTTGTGAAGGACCAAGTTACATAGCTTCGCGTCCGTTCTCCCAATCATAATCGCTGCCTGTCTCCTTACCGTCGAGAGGTAAAGAACCTCTAGGGCTGGTTGTGGGCGAGGAGGGATTCGAACCCCCGACACCGTGGTTCGTAGCCA